TTGCTTCGTTCTTTGAAAATTTAGTATTCAGACCGTTTTGGTGCTCTTGTTTCTCGGAGTTTTTGGGTGTTTTAAGAATAAATTTTGGCATAAATTTATATATGCTATATATATATAATGTGGTGGCATAAGTCAACTCCTATTACAACTTGTTGATTTTGATACGCTTGCTGGGTCTTCCTTGGTTTCGGGGTTTGACAAGGATAACAGGATTCGCCGGGCGTAGGGGGTAAGGGGGTTTGTCGCGCAAAAACCAAAAAGGGGGCAGATAGTCTAAATAGTCGTACTGAGTCAAATGTATTATGCACCTGAATATACGTTATGTAATTCTTAAGTTATGTCTTTCAATCATTAATTCACATTTATTCCATGCAAGGAAATGCTCCACCTTATTTCACCTTTTGTGCCTGCACTTTGGGATGTCTGTGAAGGGCAGGAGAAAAAGAGAACGTTATGCATATAAGTGAACGCTCGGCTTGGTGGGTAACGAGACATATGTACTACACCATTAATCAAATGCCAGTATAATTATCAGTAAGTGGAGTTCTACAGTTATGTTCCTGAAATAGGAACCAGATGCCAGTAATAGTTCACTAAGTGTTACCCCCACAATCAGTGTCCCTGATTCTATCATTAATAGCGTGCCTTTATATAAACTGGTTGGTGGTCTCTTACTACAATAATATTACTAAGTAGATGTTAGTTGAGTTTTCAAGGAAAATGGTGAGTGTTAATATTATGGGGATATGCCATCGTATCTATCTCTGACTATATGTAAGGTAAATAATATTGTGGTTTATGTACAATCATTAAAAATTAATACTTGCTTTATGTTGTAAATAGATTCTAGGTGATTATACATTAATGTACTAATACATATATGTAATATTATGCATAATATGTACTATACCATAAGCGTATTAAACCATAAGCGTATTAAACCATCAGAAGATAGTTTAATTTAGAATTCTGGCTTTGGGAGCCAGGGGTGGGAGTTAAACTCTCCCTTTTTTGGCGCTAGGGAGGAATTTAACCCCCAATCTTTGGATTACAAGACCAATGCTTTAATAAGTTAAGCTACTAGGGCAAGCCCGTTCTAATGCTTTGTTTTCAAGTCAGCCTGCTAATGGTATAAGGACCAGGAACAGTGCGAAGTAGAGGATGGATGCGATTTGTCCGATGGCAATGAATGGGTGTTCTACGGGCATTCCTCCAATTCATGTGAGAATTAGTATATCTGCGACTAGGGTTCAGAATAGGAATTGGGTAATTGGTCGGAATATAAGTCCTCGTTGTTTTGATGTATGGAGAATTGGCACTAGTGCCAAAACTAAGATAGAGAATAATAGGGCTAGTACTCCTCCGAGTTTGTTGGGGATTGATCGTAAGATGGCGTAGGCGAATAGGAAGTATCATTCAGGCTGGATATGGGGAGGTGTAACTAGGGGATTTGCTGGGGTAAAGTTTTCTGGGTCTCCAAGCAGGTTTGGAGAAAATAGGGACAGGGATGTAAGTGCTAGTAGTATGACTGCGAAGCCTAGTAAGTCCTTATACGAGAAGTAGGGGTGAAATGATACTTTATCTGCGTCAGAGTTTAGCCCTATTGGGTTGTTTGAGCCCGTTTCATGGAGGAAGAGCAGGTGAATGATAGTTGCGGCAGCAATGATGAATGGTAGAAGGAAGTGGAATGCGAAGAATCGTGTTAGTGTTGCATTATCCACTGAAAATCCGCCTCAGATTCATTGAACAAGGGCGTTGCCTACATAGGGGACTGCTGATAAGAGGTTGGTAATTACTGTGGCTCCTCAAAAGGATATTTGCCCTCATGGGAGGACGTAGCCTACGAATGCTGCTATTATAACCAATAGTAGAAGAACTACTCCAATGTTTCAGGTCTCTTTGTAAAGATATGAGCCGTAATATAGTCCTCGGGCGATATGTATATAAATGCAGATAAAAAAGAATGATGCTCCGTTGGCATGTATATTACGGATAAGTCATCCGTAATTTACATCTCGACAGATGTGGGCTACGGAGGAAAATGCGGTGGTGATGTCCGAGGTGTAGTGTATGGCTAGGAATAGACCTGTTAAGATTTGGGCAATTAAACATAGTCCTAGTAGAGAGCCAAAGTTTCATCACACTGAGATGTTAGATGGGGCTGGTAGGTCAATTAGTGCATCATTAGCAATTTTAATTAGGGGGTGTGTTTTGCGTAGGCTTGCCATTAGAGGGTTCTCGTAGTTGAATAACAACGGTGGTTCTTCAAGTCACTGGTCTCGGTTGGAATCCGGGCGGGAATTATGACTTATCTTGTGTCTTTACTTTTAGTGGGTTTGATTGTTGGGTTAGTTGGTGTGGCTTCTAATCCTGCCCCCTATTTTGCTGCTTTGGGTTTAGTGGTGGCGGCTGGGGTTGGGTGTGGGGTATTAACTGGCCATGGGGGGTCTTTTTTATCTTTGGTTCTTTTTTTGATCTATTTAGGTGGGATACTCGTAGTATTTGCTTATTCGGCAGCCTTGGCCGCCGAGCCTTTTCCAGAGTCTTGAGGGGATCGTTCTGTGGCGGGGTATGTTTTAGTTTATTTAGTTGGTGTGGCGGGAATGGTAAACTTACTTTGTGAGGGGTGGTACGAGGGGTCGTGGGTAATTGTTGATGGTTTAAAAGAATTTTCTATGTTACGAGGGGATGTAAGTGGTGTTGCCATAATATATTCGTCGGGCGGGGGTGTATTAATAATTTGTGCTTGGGTGTTATTATTAACTTTGTTTGTTGTACTAGAGTTAACTCGGGGTCTAAGTCGTGGCTCTCTTCGGGCAGTCTAGATTATTACCAGAAGGATTGCAATAGTAGTGGATAAGAGGAAAATTGTTAAGTAGGTTTTGATTAGTCCTTGTTGCACATCACTCACAGTTTTGGCTATTTTCACTTGTAGTGAGGAGACCCCTTTTGGGCCTGTGGTTTCTAATCATGTTTGATCTACTAGTTGGGAGGCAATTGATTGTCCTATGACGAGGTTAAGTTTTGGGGTTAGGCGGTGAATAATTGTGGGGAAATATCCTAGTATATTTGAGAAGTGGTGGGGCGGGGTGGTGGGTTTAGTTTTAAATTGTTTGTTGGTTAGTGCAGTTAGTTCTAGGGCCGTAAGTAGGCCGATGGCTGTTACTAGTAGGGCAGCTATTTTAAGGGTGGTGGGTATACTTATGATAGGTGTTTTTGAGGGTAAGAAGTTTGATGTAATAATTAGCCCTGCAATAACACTTCCTCAGGCGAGCCGTTTAATGGGGTTGATAACTGAGGGGGTGTTTTCGTTAATTGGCTGTAGAGGTAGGAATCGCGGGGTGCCTATTGTAACGAAGAATACTACGCGGAAGCTGTATACTGCGGTAAAGGATGTGGCGATTAGTGTGAGGACTAGGGCTCAGGCGTTCAGGTAAGAGGTGTTTAGGGCTTCAATAATGGCGTCTTTTGAAAAAAAGCCGGCTAGGAATGGGGTACCTGTGAGTGCCAGGCTGCCAATTGTGAGACAGGTTGAGGTAAGGGGTATAAGGTTTTGGAGGCCCCCTATTTTCCGGATGTCCTGTTCATCGTTTAGGCTATGGATGATAGACCCAGAGCATAGGAACAGTATTGCCTTAAAGAAGGCGTGTGTGCAGATGTGAAGGAATGCTAGTTGGGGCTGGTTAAGGCCAATGGTGACTATTATGAGGCCTAGTTGACTTGATGTGGAGAATGCGACAATTTTTTTAATGTCATTTTGAGTTAGGGCACAGGCGGCGGTAAATAATGTTGTTAGGGCCCCTAGGCAAAGGCAAGTTGTTAATGCTGTGTTATTATTTTCCATGAGGGGGTGTAATCGGATGAGTAGGAAGATCCCCGCTACAACCATGGTGCTGGAGTGTAGTAGGGCAGACACTGGTGTGGGGCCCTCCATGGCGGAGGGTAGCCACGGGTGGAGCCCAAACTGGGCTGATTTCCCAGTTGCGGCTAGGATCAGGCCGAACAGGGGGAGGGTTATGTCTAGGTTTTTAGATAGGAGGAAAATTTGTTGAATCTCCCACGAGTTTAAGTTTACTGCAAGTCAGGATATGGACATGATTAGGCCGATGTCCCCCACTCGGTTATACAGGACGGCTTGGAGGGCTGCAGCATTGGCGTCTGCCCGTCCGTGTCATCAGCCAATAAGTAGGAAGGATATAATTCCTACCCCCTCTCAGCCGATGAAGAGTTGAAATATATTATTAGCTGTAACAAGAATGATTATGGCTACAAGAAATAAAAGTAGGTATTTGAAAAATCGGTTTATGAGGGGGTCCGAGTGTATATATCATGATGCGAATTCAAGAATAGATCAGGTTACGTAAAGGGCAATAGGGGTGAAGATGATGGAGTAGTGGTCGAATTTAAAGCTAATGTGGATGTTGAAGAGGGTGGTGTTTATTCAGTTTCAATTGGTTACAACGGTTTCGGCTCCCTGATCCAGGAAAATTATTAATGGCAGGAGGCTGATTAGGAATGCAGAGCTTACAGCGGTTTTGACATGGGTTAGTGCCCATTTTGGGCTTTGGGGGTCGGGGTTTAGGGTGGTTAGTAGAGGGTAGATGAGGACGATGATTACCAGAATTAATGAGGAGGAGAGGGTTAGGGTTGTTGGGTGCATAACTTCTACTTGGATTTGCACCAAGAATTTTTGGTTCCTAAGACCAATGGATGAGCTATTATCCTTTAAAAGTTCGAGGAAACCACGGAGTTTAACCGTGAATTATAAGGATTAGCAGTACTCATTGCCTCAGGCTTTCCTCGGTGAGTAAGGGGATTTTAGCCCCTGTTTTTAGAATCACAATCTAATGTCTTGTTTAAACTATACTTACAATAGCATCAGCCTCATATGAGTTCTGGCTTCGTTATTAGGAGAATGACTGGGACAAGATGGAGTGTTATCAATAGGTGTTCTCGGGTGTGGAAGGGTGGTAGTCCTGTAATATGGTTTGGTGTTTGGCCTCGTTGTGTTGTTAAAAACAAGTAGAGGGAATAGCCGGCTGTAATTAGTGTACCTGCCCCCGTTAATAAAATAGTTCAGGGGGATCAATTGAATAGGGCAGTAATAATTGTTAACTCCCCCATGAGGTTTGGGAGGGGGGGTAGTGCTAGGTTGGCCAGGTTGGCAATTAATCATCAGACTATTGTTAGGGGGAGAATTATTTGTAGTCCTCGGGCGAGAATTATGGTTCGGCTGTGGGTTCGTTCATAGGTAGTGTTGGCTAGGCAGAATAGTGCGGATGATACTAATCCATGGGCAATTATCAGGATGGTTGCGCCTGCAAATCCTCATGGGGTTTGGATTAGGATTCCCCCGGCGACTAGGCCTATGTGACTGACGGATGAGTAAGCAATTAGGGATTTTAGGTCTGTTTGTCGCAGGCAGATTGATCCCGTTATAATGATACCTCATAGGGCTAGGATGATGAATGGGTAAGCTAATTGCTTGGAGAGCGGGTCTAATATTACTATTATACGCATTATACCATACCCCCCTAGTTTTAACAGGACTGCGGCGAGGACTATGGATCCTGCTACGGGGGCTTCGACGTGTGCCTTAGGGAGTCAAAGGTGAACTCCGTAGAGTGGTATTTTGACTAAGAATGCGATTAGGCATCCGGCCCATCAAGCTTTGTGACCCCAGGAGTTAAGGGTTAGGGGTTGGGCATATTGTAGGATAAGTATTGACAGGGATCCTGTTGAGTGTTGAAGAAGAAGTAGGGCAACTAGGAGGGGTAGTGATCCAGCTAGGGTATAAAATAGGAAGTAGGTTCCCGCACTCAGGCGTTCAGCTTGGTTCCCCCATCGTGTAATAATAATTAAGGTGGGGATCAGGGTGGCTTCGAATATAATATAAAATATAATAATCTCTGTAGCACTGAATGCTATGATTAGAAAAGTTTGTAGCAGCGTTAAAAGAGTAATGTATAGTCGTTGGCGGGCAATTGGTTCTGGGTTGATGTGGTTTTGGCTAGCTAGGATTATTAATGGGAGGAGTCAGCATGTCAGGACTAACAAAGGGGTGGATAGGGGATCTGTGGCTAAGTATGGGTTGGAGGTGGTTCATCCTGTCTCTGATGTCCAACATAGTCATGATATGCTGGTGAGGGCAATTAGTAGGCTGTGTGCAGTTGCTGTTGTTCATAACCATTTAGGTGACGACAGTCAAATTGTTGGAAATAGCATGATTGTGGGTACTAATACTTTTAACATTGTAGGAGATTAAGGTTTTGTAGGCGGTCGGTTCCGTGGGTTCGGGCTGTGGCAACTAGCAGTGCTAGCCCTGCGCTAGCTTCACAGGCGGAGAAGGCTAATAGGATCACTGGGGCTGTGGAGAATCCGGTTATTTCAAGCTGTAAGCCTCAGAGGGCCAGTGCAATGAATAGTGAGAGTATTATGCCCTCTAGGCAAAGGAGTGCAGATAATAGGTGGGTGCGGTGAAATGTTAGGCCTATTAGTCCTAGAACAAAGGCTGAGCTAAAGCTAAAGTGTACGGGTGTCATAAGGGGGTCGTGGAATTAAACCACGGTCTTCTGAGTCGAAATCAGAGGTCTTGTCTTGGACTAACACCCTTATTCTGCTCACTCTAGGCCCCCTTGAGTTCATTCATAAATTAAGCCTAGTGTTAGTAGAATTAGAATTATTGAAGCCCAAAAAAGAGTTTCGGTGGGGCTGTGGAGTTGGTCTCCTCAAGGCAGGGGCAGGAGAAGTGCAATTTCTAGGTCAAATAGCAGAAATAGGATTGCGACTAGGAAAAATCGGATTGAAAAGGGTAGTCGAGCAGATCCGAGGGGATCAAATCCACACTCGTAGGGTGAGAGTTTTTCTGCATCTGGGTTCATTTGTGGGAGTCAGAAGGATACGGCTATCAGAATTAGTGATAGTGCTATTGTAATGGTTAGGATGGTGATAACTAAGTTCATTATCTTTCCTTGGGATTTAACCAAGACCAGGTGATTGGAAGTCACTCGTACTGACTTTGAATACTAGAAAGATTATGAGCCTCATCAGTAAATTGATACGTAAAGGAATAGTCAAACTACGTCAACGAAATGTCAGTATCATGCGGCAGCTTCAAAGCCGAAATGGTGGTTAGATGTAAAGTGGTATTGAATTTGGCGGAGTAGGCAAATAGCTAGGAAGGAAGATCCGATGATTACATGGAGTCCGTGGAACCCTGTGGCGACAAAAAATGTTGAGCCATAGACTCCGTCTGCGATTGTGAATGGTGCCTCATAATACTCTACGGCTTGTAAGGCTGTGAAGTAGAGCCCTAGTAGAATTGTAAGGGCAAGGGATTGAATGGCTTGTTTGCGCTCGTTCTCCATTAGGCTATGGTGTGCTCATGTTACTGTTACCCCGGATGCCAGCAGGACGGCTGTGTTGAGTAGTGGGACCTCGAAGGGGTCTAATGGTGTAATTCCTGTGGGTGGTCAGCATCCCCCTAGCTCGGGCGTGGGTGCCAGGCTTGAGTGATAAAAGGCTCAGAAGAAGCCCAAGAAAAAAAATACTTCTGATGTAATAAAGAGGATTATACCGTATCGAAGGCCTTTTTGTACGGGGGGCGTGTGATGGCCTTGGAAGGTTCCTTCTCGGATAATATCGCGTCATCACTGATATATGGTGAGAAGCAGTAAGATTAATCCGAGGGTTATTAGGGTGGTGGAGTGGAAGTGGAATCAGATTGCTAGGCCGGATGTCATTAGTAGGGCTCCGACTGCGCCGGTCAGTGGTCATGGGCTTGGGTCAACCATATGATACGCGTGTGCTTGGTGGGCCATTAGACGTTTTCTTGAAGATAAAGGCTTAGGAGTAGGACAAAGACGTATGCTTGAATTATTGCCACGGCTACTTCTAACAGTGTTAAGAGGAATAAGACGACGGCTGTTAGAATTGCTACCGTAGGTATTAATGGGAGTAGAACAAAGACAGCGGTGGCAATTAGCTGAATTAGTAAGTGTCCGGCGGTCAGGTTAGCTGTTAGTCGAACGCCCAAAGCTAGTGGGCGAATAAATAAACTAATTGTTTCGATAATAATTAAGACTGGGATCAGGGGGATAGGGGTTCCTTCTGGTAGTAGGTGGCCTAGTGCAGCTGTGGGTTGGTTACGCATTCCGATAAGGACTGTGGCAAGCCATAGTGGGACGGCAAATCCTATGTTGAGTGACAGTTGTGTTGTAGGGGTAAAGGTATATGGTAAGAGTCCGAGTATGTTGGTTGTTAATAAAAATACTATTAAGGAGGCCAACAGTAAGGCTCACTTGTGTCCGGCAGTATTTAGTGGTAGCATTAGCTGGTTAGTAAATCGGTTGATTAGTCATCCTTGGATAGTGGTTAAGCGGTTATTAATCCATCGTGGTGAGGGGGTTGGGTAAAGCACTCAAGGTAGGGTAATTGCAATGGCAATTAGGGGAATTCCCAGGTATGATGGGCTTGCGAATTGGTCGAAGAAGCTTATTGCCATGGTCAGTCTCAGGGTTGGGTTTTGTGTTCTTCAGTACTAAATGGGGTTGGTTCGTTTGGTGAGACGTGATTTAGGACCTTTGTCGGGATTACGGTGAGGAAAATTAGTCATGAAAATAATAAGATTGCAAATCAAGGGGTGGGGTTTAGTTGTGGCATTTCACTAGGGGTGGTTGGGAGTCACCAATCTTTGGCTTAAAAGGCCAATGCTGTAGCCCAGATTTAGCTTCCTAGTGAGGCGTCTTCTAGTATAAGGGAGGATCAGTGCTCGAAGTGTTCGAGTGGGACAGCTTCAACCACAATGGGTATGAAACTGTGATTAGCCCCACAAATCTCGGAACATTGTCCGTAGAACACTCCTGGGCGGGAGGCGATAAAGGCAGTCTGATTTAGGCGCCCTGGGACACCGTCTATTTTGATACCCAAGGATGGGACAGCTCAGGAGTGGAGTACATCTTCGGCAGAGATTAATATGCGAATTGGTGATTCTATTGGAACTACTATTCGGTGGTCTGTTTCGAGGAGCCGGAATTGGCCGGGGGTGAGGTCTTGGGTTGCGATTATGTAGGAGTCAAAGCCCAGGTCTTCATAGTCGGTGTACTCGTAGCTTCAGTATCATTGGTGGCCTATGGCTTTAATTGTTAGGTGGGGGTCGTTAATCTCGTCTATAAGATAAAGAATTCGGAGGGAAGGAAGGGCGATTAGGACTAGAATTACAGCTGGTAAAACAGTCCATACGATTTCAATTTCTTGGGAGTCAAGGATGTATTTATTAGTGAGTTTTGTGGAGGCCATGGCAACGATAATGTAAAGTACTAAGGCGCTAATTAAAAATACAATTATTAGGGCGTGATCGTGGAAGTGAAGAAGCTCTTCTATAACGGGTGATGCCGCGTCTTGGAATCCTAATTGTGTGGGATGTGCCATTAAGCTTTAAGCTTAAGACATGCGGGGCTTCAACCCGCGATTTCACCTTGACAAAGTGATGTAATTTACAAGTTTACTAATGTCTTAGAAGGGAGTGGCAGAGTGGTTATGTGGTTGGCTTGAAACCAGCATATGGGGGTTCAATTCCTCCCTCCCTCGGTTAATTTGATCGGACTTGAACAAATGCAGGCTCTTCAAAGGTGTGGTAAGGTGGCGGGCATCCGTGAAGTCATTCTGCGTTTGTTGTGGTTAGTTCTACGGAGAGGACCTCCCGCTTAGCAGCGAAGGCTTCTCATAGAATAAATAGGAACATGATTACGGCCACTAGTGAGACTATTGATCCGATGGATGAGACTGTATTTCATAGGGTGTAGGCATCTGGGTAGTCTGAGTACCGACGTGGTATCCCTGCCAAGCCTAAAAAATGTTGTGGGAAGAATGTAAGGTTGACGCCCACAAACATGACCCCGAAATGAATTTTAGTCCAAGTGCTGTGCAGGGTATATCCTGTGAACAAGGGAAATCAGTGTACGAAGCCTGCTATAATTGCGAATACGGCACCCATTGATAAGACGTAGTGGAAGTGTGCGACTACGTAGTATGTGTCGTGAAGTACAATGTCGAGTGATGAGTTGGCTAATACGATCCCAGTTAACCCTCCGACTGTGAACAGGAAGATGAAGCCTAGGGCCCATAGTATTGGAGTCTCTCATTTAATTGAGCCCCCATGGAGCGTTGCTAGTCAGCTGAAGACTTTTACTCCTGTGGGGATTGCAATAATTATTGTGGCGGATGTGAAGTATGCACGGGTGTCTACATCCATTCCCACTGTAAACATATGGTGGGCTCAAACAATGAACCCTAAGAGGCCAATGGCTATTATGGCTCAGACTATCCCTATGTATCCAAATGGTTCTTTTTTCCCCGCATAATAGGCCACGACGTGTGAGATAATGCCGAAGCCGGGTAAGATAAGAATATAAACCTCTGGGTGCCCAAAGAATCAGAATAGGTGTTGGTAGAGGATAGGGTCTCCTCCTCCTGCGGGGTCAAAGAATGTTGTGTTTAGGTTTCGGTCTGTCAGTAGCATTGTGATTCCAGCGGCCAGAACGGGCAGGGATAGCAGGAGAAGGACGGCTGTTACAAGGACAGCTCATACAAACAATGGTGTTTGGTATTGAGAGATGGCGGGGGGTTTCATATTAATTGTTGTAGTAATAAAGTTAATAGCTCCAAGGATGGATGATACCCCCGCCAAGTGAAGGGAGAAGATGGTTAAGTCCACGGATGCGCCTGCGTGAGCGAGGTTGCCCGCTAGTGGCGGGTAGACAGTTCAGCCCGTTCCAGCCCCGGCCTCGACACCAGAGGAGGCTAGCAGGAGAAGAAATGAAGGGGGCAGAAGTCAAAAGCTTATATTATTTATTCGGGGGAATGCTATATCTGGGGCACCAATTATAAGTGGGATGAGTCAGTTGCCGAAGCCGCCAATAAGAATTGGCATTACTATAAAGAAAATTATAACAAAAGCGTGTGCAGTGACGATGACATTGTAAATTTGGTCATCGCCAAGGAGGGATCCGGGTTGGCTAAGCTCAGCTCGAATTAAGAGGCTAAGGGCGGTCCCAACCATCCCGGCTCAGGCACCAAATACAAGATAGAGGGTGCCAATGTCTTTATGGTTAGTAGAGAAGAATCAGCGCGTAATTGCCACAGGTAGGATGGCCGAAGTTAGGTGGCGGGTTGTAGCCCCGAAGATGGAGGTTTTAGTCCTTCTCCTATCAAGCCCCGTGGTGAGAACATGTTGGATTGCAAATCCAGAGACGCAGATTATCGTCTGCCGGGGCTTTCCCGCCTTACTCGACTAACGGCGGGAAAGTAGATGAATGCTCGCTGGTTTGGGCGCTTAGCTGTTAACTAAGAGTTTGTAGGATCGAGGCCTTCTCATCTAGTAAGGCCTTGGCTTAATTAAAGTGTCTGACTTGCATTCAGAAGATGTGGGATAAATTCCTGCAGGTCTTAATCAGGGGCTAGGAGATTTTCACTCCTACTTAGGGCTTTGAAGGCTCTTGGTCTAAGGTTATCCTAAGCCCCTAGGTGATTAGTGCAAGGATAGTGGGGGTAATTGGGAGTAGTCCTAGGGTGGCTGTAGTAGTTATGGCTAGGGTGAATGTTATTTGGGTGTTTTGGGCTCGTCATGGTATTATGGTGTTGGTTGTGGTGGGGGCTACGGTTAGGGTTATTGCGTAGCATAGTCGTAGGTAGAAGTATAGGCTTAGTAGGGCTGCTAGGGCTATAATTGTTGCGGTGAGGGGTAATTCCTGTTTTGTCAATTCTTGTAGGATGAGTCATTTTGGCATGAATCCTGTTAGGGGCGGGAGTCCTCCTAGCGAGAGGAGAATTAGTGCGGTGGTTGATACGAGGGCGGGGCTTTTTGATCATGCTGTGGATAATGTGCTAATTTTTGTGGCTGATGATATTTTTAATGAGAGGAACGCTGCGGACGTTATAAAGATATAAATTCCTAGTGTAAGGAGTGTTAATTGTGGGGTGAATTGTATGATAATAATTATTCAGCCCATGTGTGCAATCGAGGAGTAGGCTAGGATTTTTCGGAGTTGAGTCTGGTTGAGGCCCCCTCATCCTCCGATTAGGGTTGATAACAGGCCTAGTGATGTAAGTAGTAGTGGGTCAATTGTTGGGGCAACTTGAATAATTAGTGCGAATGGTGCTAGTTTTTGTCATGTTGCCAAAATTAGTCCTGTTAGCAGGTCGAGTCCTTGGAGGACCTCTGGCAATCAGAAGTGTATAGGGGCAAGGCCAATTTTTAGTGCTAAGGCTATAATAATTATTGTTGAGGTTAAGGGGTGGGATATGTTGTTAATGTCTCATTCTCCTGTTATTCATGCATTTGTTGAGGCTGTAAATAGGATTATTGCTGCGGCTGTTGCTTGTGTTAAGAAATATTTGGTGGTTGCTTCGACTGCTCGTGGGTGGTGTTGTTGTGTTATAAGGGGGATGATTGCCAGGGTATTGATTTCTAGGCCTATTCAAGCTAGTAATCAATGAGAGCTTGCAAAGGTTAAGGTGGTCCCTAGTCCTAGGCTGGACAGTAAAATAACTAATACGTAAGGGTTCATTGATAGGGGAGGGATTTTAACCGTCATGTTCGGGGTATGGGCCCGAAAGCTTGATTAGCTGACCTTATCATAGAAAGTGGTGTAGAGGAAGCACCTGGAGCTTTGATCTCCTGAGTATGGGTTCAACTCCCTTCTTTCTAGGAACTGGAGGGGTTTTAACCCTCATAAGCCACTCTATCAAAGTGGTCCTTAGGCATTCGGGCACGGTTCCTGTTTTAATTAGAGTTGTGGGGGGAGGCCTGCGAATGCGATGGGTAGGGCGGTGTGTCATAGTACTAGGGCTAGTGTTAGGGGTAAGAAGTTTTTTCACACCAGATGTATTAATTGGTCATATCGGAATCGGGGGTACGAGGCTCGGACCCACAAGAAGAGAACGGAGAGTAGTGCGGCTTTGGTTATTAGGTTAATTGTTGTTAGTTCTGGGGTAGCTGGTAGATGTGATGCTCCGAGGAAGAGGGTGGCTGACAAAGTGTTTATTAATAAGATGTTTGCATATTCGGCCAGGAAAAATAGGGCGAATGGTCCTCCTGCATATTCTACATTAAATCCAGAGACTAGTTCTGATTCACCCTCAGTTAGGTCAAATGGTGCTCGGTTTGTTTCCGCCAGTGTAGAGATGTATCATATTGCGGCTAGTGGTCAAGCTGGGATTAGCAGTCAGATGCCCTCTTGTGTAGTATTAAATATTTGTAGTGTGTAGCCCCCCGAAAAAATAATAATTGATAGTAAAATTAGGCCTAGGCTTACTTCGTATGAGATTGTTTGGGCCACGGCTCGTAGGGCTCCAATTAGTGCATACTTTGAGTTTGAGGCTCAGCCAGATCCTAAAATTGAATATACGGCAAGACTTGATAGGGCTAGAATAAAGAGGATGCCTAGGTTAAGGTTTGTGACTGGGTGTGGTATGGGAATTGGTGCTCAAAGTGTTATGGCTAGTGCTAGTGCGAGTATAGGGGCTGCTAAGAAAAGGAATGGGGATGATGTTGATGGGCGGATGGGTTCTTTAATAAATAGTTTTACCCCATCCGCAATTGGTTGAAGGAGTCCATATGGTCCTACAATGTTTGGGCCTTTTCGTAGTTGTATATACCCTAAGACTTTTCGTTCCATTAAAGTTAGGAAGGCTACGGCTAGCAGGACAGGGACAATATATGCGAGGGGGTTGATTAGATGAGTTAATGTAGTGTTTAGCATGAACTAAGAAGAGGATTTGAACCTCTGGCTGAAAGGGCTTAGGCCTTTTGCAATTACCATGCTCTGCCATCTTAGTGTGGCTTTATCTTGGCCTTGAGTGAAGGTCCTCCACTTGTTTAATTAAGTTGTTTTCATTAATTGCGGGTGGGGCGTGCTTTTGGCATGGGCCCCTCTTTTCCGGTCCTTTCGTACTAGGAAAAGGGACGTTACAGATAGAAACTGACCTGGATTGCTCCGGTCTGAACTCAGATCACGTAGGACTTTAATCGTTGAACAAACGAACCCTTAATAGCGGCTACACCATTAGGATGTCCTGATCCAACATCGAGGTCGTAAACCCCCTCGTCGATATGGGCTCTGGGAGGGGATTGCGCTGTTATCCCTAGGGTAACTTGGTTCGTTGATCGGCTTATTGGCCGGATCATTTTTGGTCAGATTTTCTGTGACTTGGAAATGTCTTTCTTGGTTTTAGGTTTGGTTGTCCCAATCCACTCGGAGGATGGTTTTTTCTCCGTGGTCGCCCCAACCGAAGGTAAGTTCCCAATGTTCCGTTAGGTTTAGCTCTTATTTCAGTAAGTTGCTTGACGTGGCTGGGTTTGTACCTTAAGCTCCAAAGGGTCTTCTCGTCTTGTAGTTTTATGCCCGCTTCTGCACGGGCAGATCAATTTCACTGACTTGAAAGGGGAGACAGTTAAGCCCTCGTTTAGCCATTCATACAGGTCTTCATTTAAAAGACAAGTGATTGCGCTACCTTTGCACGGTCAAAATACCGCGGCCGTTGAACTTGTGGTCACTGGGCAGGCTGGACCTCCTATACTTAGGGGTTTGCAGGAGGCGATGTTTTTGGTAAACAGGCGAGGCTTAGGTGTTTGCCGAGTTCCTTCCCTTTCTTTTAGTCTTTCCTGGGGGCACTCCAGTGTGGGGTTAACGATGCGGGGTTGTGGGTTCTTCTTGATTTTTCTGTTTATCACATTACCCTCTTTTTTGGGTTCGTTAGTTGCCGGTGGTGGGTCCGGGCTGGCTTACACTTGTGCTTGGAGAGAAGTATGTTCTCTTGTTACTCATTTTAGCATAGTCTCTTCCATGTAGGCATGGAGCGGCCTAATATTTTTAGGGGAGTGGGATTTTTTATTGAGATAATAAATTTTATGTCGTTTGAGCTTTAACGCTTTCTGTTCGGGTGGCTGCTTTTAGGCCCACCGTAACGACGAATTTTTATGATTATAATCCCTATCCTCCTGATAAAGTTGTGTCCTGGGTTAAACGGGCTGTACCCCTTTTAACTAACTCTCATACTTTTCTTGTTTTCTATTGTCAGGTATTTCTTACTGGATTAAAGTGATATGAGGCTGAACTTCTATTCATTTCTTAGGCAACCAGCTATCACCAAGTTCGGTAGGTCTATCACCTCTACCCGGGGCTCTTCCCACTCTTTTGCCACAGAGACGGGTTGGCCCTTACAGGCTGTCCCGGGGTAGCTCACTTGGTTTCGGGGATACAAACTAAAGGGCTCTTTGCTTGTTGGATTCTTGCTAAATCATGATGCAAAAGGTACGAGGCTTAGTCTCTGCTTTGTTGTGCTATATATGATTTGTTTCATTGCTCTTTCAGCTTTCCCTTGCGGTACTTTTTCTATTGCTTATTGGACCTTTTTCGTCTCCCGTACTAAGGCGGAAAAATGATTTGGTTTAATGTTTTGGGTTTATTATTTTATTTGTGTTGTTAAGTTATTCGGGTTGTTAAGCTAGCTGTTTGGCTCAGGGTAATCCAACTTGCATGGATGTCTTCTCGGTGTAAGGGAGATGCTTAACTGTCTCAGCCATACCCTGGTTTGATCCAAGTGCACCTTCCGGTACACTTACCATGTTACGACTTGCCTCCCCTTGTTTGTGCTTAGGTGTTAAATACGTTTGTTGCTGTTTAGCGGGGAGAGTGACGGGCGGTGTGTACGCGCCTCAGAGCCGGGTTCAAAAGGACACTCTATTTCCTTTTTACTACTAAATCCTCCTTCAAGTATTAAATTTTCATAATAGTATCCGTAGTATTCTGTGAAAGAAAATGTAGCCCATTTCTTCCCACCTCGTTCGCTACACCTCGACCTGACGTTTTGGATTGTATCCACTTTGCTTACTGTTAATCCTTCACAGGGTAAGCTGACGACGGTGGTATATAGGCGGGGGTGGCCAGAGGTGGTGAGGTTTAACGGGGGTTATCGGTTCTAGAACAGGCTCCTCTAGGGGGGTCTAAGGCACCGCCAAGTCCTTTGGGTTTTAAGCTGATGCTCGTAGTACCCTGGCGGACGTTTGTTGTGAGATAACGTCTAAGTTTACGGCTGAGCATAGTGGGGTATCTAATCCCAGTTTGTTTCTCAGCTTTCGTGGGGTCAGGTGGGTTAATGTTAAAGCTACTTTCGTGTGTGAGCTTCGGACGCTTAGGGGCGTATGACGGCCAAAAGGCCCTTTGGCTTTATTTATATCTTACCTTAACCACCCTTTACGCCGCGTCCATCAACTGGGGCCTCTCGTATAACCGCGGTGGCTGGCACGAGTTTTACCGGCCCTAATTAACCCTAATTAAGTCAAGTTTTCACTTATAGCCTAATATTTATCACTGCTGAATTCCCTTGGGGGTGTGGCGTGGCAAGGCGTCTTGGGCTAAAAATTTGTGCCTGATGCCTGCTCCTTGTCCCCGGGCGGGGGATTGAGGGCATTCTCACGGGTCTGCGGAGACTTGCATGTGTAAATTAGGTCAGAGCTGATGGCAAAGTCAGGACCAAGCCTTTGTGCTGGCGGAGCGGTTTAGGACCCATCTTAGCATCTTCAGTGCTATGCTTTGTTTTAAGCTACGTGAGC